GTTGACAAGGTCGAAGTTATTCTATCTAATTTTTTTTATAGATAATTGGATGACTGAAATAAAAAAAACCTATGTTTGTTTTTAAAAACATTGTTGGACAATGAAAAAAAGAAGACTTTTTTTCTTCTCTTAACTTAAGAATTAAGTAAAAAAGAATTAAGTAATTAAGTAACAACAATGAAATTGAACTACATATGGTAGAAAACCGTGTGAATCATCAATACAATATTTGATAATCATCAATACAATATTTGATTCACACGGTCCGCATGCTGGTTCATACAATGCGTCGCCCGCTCTTGTATTTGTAATAACTTGTCTTGAATTCAATTAAATGTTGATGGAAAAGAACCATAACTATGTAACCCTATTCCTAATAGATTGACCCCAAAATAGCATATCCAAATTATAAGAAAGCCTATAGACGCTACAATTGCAGAATTTGCCCCCCGCAAATTTCTATTTGTTCGAGTATGTAAATAAATTGCAAATATGATCCAAGTAATAAATGCCCAAGTTTCTTTTGGGTCCCAATTCCAATATGACCCCCACGCTTCATTAGCCCAGACCGCTCCCGAAAGGATTCCTATGGTTAAAAAAGTAAATCCTAAACTAATAACCCGATAACTCCAATAATCCAATTGTTGAATCAATTGGGACCTGTAATAATTTTTAGCAGAAAAAAACGAAGTATTTTCTAAAACATTTTCACCCAAGAAAAATGACTCGTTTAAAAAACCACTGGTCTATAAAAAAGCTTTCTGTTTTTTCGAAATGTAATCACTAGAAGTGCTACTGATAATAACGATCCACATAAAAGGGCTGCATAGCCCAATAGCATCATACTTACGTGCATTATTAACCACTCAGATTGAAGAGCAGGTACTAATATTCCAGATTGGTGTATTTCAGTTAAAATACCTGAAGTAGCAAAGCCTTGGGTCAAAATAGCACTTGGTCCAGTTATTTTACTTAAAATTAAAACATTTTTTTTGAAATACGGAATTATATGAATAAGGGAGAAACTCCATGAAAGGAAAATTAATGATTCATATAAATCGCTTAGTGGGAAATGTCCTGAAGAAATCCAACGAGTAACTAATAATCCTGTTATACAGAAAAAAGTAACTATTATGCCCCTTTCTGACGAATCGTATAGTTTTCCAATTTCATCGACTAAAAAGGTTATCAAATGAATTGTAATTACAATTGAAACGATCGAAAAGGAAATGTGAGTTAATATATGCTCTAAGGTTGAAAATATCATAAAAAATCTTAAAAAAGAAGAGTCCCTTAATTACATAATTATAAAATGGAAATCGGGAATTGAATTCATTATAAGATCTATTTATCCTTTTTAGAAGATGGTATGCCGCCACTCGGACTCGAACCGAGATGCATTAGCACTGCTTCCTAAGAGCAGCGTGTCTACCAATTTCACCATAGCGGCCTGTCTTGAACTCATAATAGCCTATGAATAAGCAATCGTCGAGATTGAGTAAGCTATTTTAGTTTAGTAATGATTCAAATGGATCAATAACAATAAAAGGTTGTTCAAATAGGAATTTGAGGTTGAAGGTTCATTATTTTCGATTTGAGTTTAGAGTCTTAGTTTTTTTTATTTAACCTGGGACTTTCCTATATTTTATGCTTTCCTCGAATTCAACTCTTGTAACTAAACCGTTCTATACTCAATTAAGGAATAGAGTTAAAAAAGTTTTAGTTTTCATTGTTTAAGCAGCAATTTCTTATTTTTTTTTTAAGAAATCTAAACTAAAACAAAAAGGGGATTTTGACGACAAAATAGAAAGAAAAGAACCCATTTTGCATCGCTCAAAATTCACAATTAGTCATACAAAATTTCATTAAGCTATTTTCTCTATTGGGTTAAGGTAAAGATATACATGGGGTCTATATAATAATTCAGAGAAAATAAAAAGTTAGAAAGTTCGACAAAACAAATAAGGTTTCAAAATCGAATCAATTAATTTCAATGAGTTCTTAACTTTCACTAAAGATTTTTATATACGTTCTTCTATAGATATGCAAATATAGAATTTTATTTTGCAAATAGGTCGATGGGGAAAATAAAACTCCCCACCTTGGAATAGAAATGATCTTTATTCTTTTGTCAACAAAAAAGTTATTATTCAGTGAATAGTAAATAGAGGATTTCCTAATTCTATTATTTTCTATATCAATCAGAAAAGCGAATAGAGTTCCATTACATATGGATTGGTGAGCTAATCAATATCAAATATGAAAGGGAAATCGTTAAATTATTCAATTAGATAATAATTTAAGAATAATTGAATTATTTTTTCAAGTTGATTCAAATTATTCTAACGTTTTATTACTTATTTATTTTGGTTTGGCGTACAAAAAAACTTTTTGAATTCCCGGTAGAAAGAGATTTCGCTAACGAAAAAGCCTTTAATGCTACCCAATACCCCTTCCTTTTCCAAATATTTTTACGAATACGCTTTTTTGATGTCGAAGT